AATGGAATATGGATAATATTTTTATCCATTTTATTTTGGATCGAATTTGGCGGCATGGCCAAGTGGTAAGGCGGGGGACTGCAAATCCTTTATCCCCAGTTCAAATCCGGGTGTCGCCTGATCAACAAAAGATTTTTGATTTCTTATTCTGCCGATCTAATTCGATGAATTATTGCTCCGCAAGAAGCGGAGGCAAAGAACTAAGTGGACGTGTCAATACTTGATTTTTATAAACTATAACATAGGTTTTAGAAAAGACTGTAACCTTTTTTCTTAAAATCTGAGTTTAGCCCAAACCAAATCGGCAGTAATAGGGATGAAGCAAAAACCTCAATTATTAATTTCATGATTGGTAATGATTGATTCTCACCATTTTTTTTTATAAAAAAAAAAATGGTGAGAATCAATTCCAGAATGGAATTAAGAACTAAGGTCGGAAATCTCGATATACAAAGATTCCTAAGAGGCACCCCATTTTTACTACTAGAATAGAAGAAAAGATTATACAAAAGACTAGCATATCAAAATCTCTTAAACAATTTTTAATTTTAAGTAGCGTCTCGTGACTCTGTTGGGTATTAAATTAGATTGGATACAATGATGGGAAAAAATTTTAGGGCTTGTGGAAAGGCGCGAAGATACTTTGTATTTAAACTCACGAAAGGCTATGAGTGCTCAGACATACAATCAGAATAGTTGGTCGACTCTTATAGTATAGAGTAAAGATAAAAATATAGAGTAAAGATAAAAATGGAAAAAAAAAGAATATATGTATGTAGTAATAGTGGCAGTGGGTTCTACCGATTCTTTCATAGAAAGACAGTAAGCTTAGATCAAATAGAAAATAGAGGTATCTGATATATAGTTGTCTATAGAAAAGGCGCGTGTATCATCTTGTACTTAATACTTCCTGATTCTACCGGAAATTCAAAAATATTGAAACTTATTGCAAATGTATTCATTGAATTGATTTGGTTCATCAATAGTCTTAAGTCAGAATCCTATTTTGACTCTGTGCCATTGATTCCACTATGATTATTAAATAATAATAGAATAATTCCTTCATAGAAATAGGGGACATAATTCACATGGATATAGTAAGTCTTGCTTGGGCTGCTTTAATGGTCGTCTTTACATTTTCCCTTTCACTTGTAGTATGGGGAAGGAGTGGACTCTAGTGCTGTGGACACTACAAATACTAAATGGAGTAATCGATTGCTCAATCGAACTGTATCAATTCTTTATTGATCGTTTTGCGAAGCCTTACCTTAAAAAAAGTATTCAAAATTGTACTGGAATAGAGTAATAAATCATTATCATAATTGTATTTTGAAACTAAAATCTACGCATAATAGGAGATTCTTTCCAACCTAATTTTGACTAAATAGTCTATATTTTTTTCTAAAAGAAAAGCCATTCTGTTATTATGACACTATATATTTTCTTTCCATTGTAAGCGAAACGATTAGTGATTGTCCAAAGAGGTCCTACACATAATAAAATTAGATCTTTCTTCCGTTAGGCTATTTACATATCACACATTTCACATTTGTTTTAAACTTCTAGAAATTAGACTTTTTTGACTCATCTCATGTTTTGTTTAAACATGAAAAACGGCCAGGTTTACTCTAACCCCTTTTCCAAATCCGAAGAAGTCATCATATAACTCCGCGGATCATCCATTAATTGTTCAATCAATGACTTCTTGAGATGAAAAAAAAGAAATAGAATGAAAGTTTTATCTTATCTATATGTACATCTAAAATATACATATTGTAATTTTATCTATATGAAGCCTATATTAATATTAGTATACAATACTAGCTAGTGTGGTAGAAAGAACTATATATTATAGTTCTTTCTACCCCACTAGCTTAGATACTTAATAAACTACTTCTGTTCTGATTCCAGCTCAGCGCAATCATTTCATTTAAGACTTAGAGTTTTAATTCTTTTCTTTCATTTCTTGAATCATTGAATTGAACTGCTAAGAACTTATAATTCAAGTTTCATTCAAATTAATCATTTTGGCTAACTGTTTTTACATAGATGATAAGTAAAAAAGCAGTAGGAATTAGAATGAACAGTGCAGTAGCAATAAGTGCGAGAATATTGACTTCCATAATCTAATCTTTTTTTTTCGCAATAACTTAACTCGGGATCTAATCCCATAGAGATGAAAAATTTGATTCCTGTAAATTCAATGGGATGAATTGTATCTTGATGATACTGAATCAGATCAATATTATGAATAAAAATTTCTGATCTATCAAATTTCCACTTGTTCCTTTCTATAACCTATCATCTTATCTTCCTTATACAATTCTTCTACTTATACATATACATAGAATTTTGTATATAGAATTATAAGGTATTATATAACCGGTATTCTCTAGGGCATACAGAGAGCCAAACAGTATAAGTATAAGTGAGATGTAAAAAAGGTAAGGTTAAGTCTAAAAAATCGACTATTCAAGCTTTACCTTTACTAAGAATAAGAAAAGAAAACTAAGAATAAGAAAAGAAAGGAGCCTTGCTTGGTTTTGTTGGTCTTTTATTTTATATTATTAGTATACTCTTTCTTGGATTGGAGTTGGAACGTATACATCAAAAATTAAATATAAAATTGGAATGAGAATAAAATAAATTGTTTCAAATCAGTAGTCATAATTGAGGCTAAAAAAAAAAAATTAGATTTAGAAAAGATGTGCTTTAACCTGAAAAGTACTTCGCCGTAGAATTCAATTCTATTAAGATTAAGTTCATTGTGTATCATATAATAAACAAAGATATTTTTTGTCTGTACCCCCCCAAAAATATGGGCACTCTATTCCATTTCATTGATCAAGAGCAGAATGATTGAAAAAAAAGAGTATTGGTATGGTATCTTTTAAACTTTAAAATACTGAATATAGCAATAGTACCAATTGTACTAAATCCACATATGTTTTTCCTTATCAATTAGTACTAGGGGAAGAAAAGGAACTTCCCATATTTATCTGATGAGACATGCGAAACAAAAGAAATAATCTCCACGACGGGAATTTGTTTAATTCTATTTTGCTCCTCGTCTTCTCTTTCGCAAAAATTGAGAAATTCATTTCTCAATTCATTAGATCCTAGTTCGGGACTGACGGGGCTCGAACCCGCAGCTTCCGCCTTGACAGGGCGGTGCTCTGACCAATTGAACTACAATCCCGGCGAGGTGTATAGCATACATATACTTAGGGTTTCATAAGAATATTCTACTCGTCATGTTGGAACGTAACAGATATGCGAATGCTATATTGATATCATATCCACATAAACACGGGCTTTAGTGAGAGTGAGACGGATTATTAGTAACTACGGATTATTAGTAACTAGTGATTTTTTATTTTATTGTTAAATAGAAATAATCAATCTTTCAATGAGATGATAAAAAAAAATAGATAGAGAAAAATTTTTCTTTATTTCTCTACGAAGCAGGCATTACCCTTTCTTTTCTGTAGGATAAATTCATTATATCCTACTCATGGGGCGGTGAATTCTTGGGCCGAGCTGGATTTGAACCAGCGTAGACAGTCGTCAACGAATTTACAGTCCGTCCCCATTAACCGCTCGGGCATCGACCCCAGAAGAATTCTTTCTATGCTTATTGATAATCCATGATCAACTTCCTTTCGTAGTACCCTACCCCCAGGGGAAGTCGAATCCCCGCTGCCTCCTTGAAAGAGAGATGTCCTGAACCGCTAGACGATGGGGGCATATCCGCCCGACCGTCATCATACTATAATGATAGTATGAATAGTTTTTTGGAATTGTCAATATAATCTAATGGTATGGCTAGATTCGAATAGTCTTTTTATATTCTGATTCTATAGGATTTGAATTGAACGTTTTTTTTTCTTACATTTTTCTAGGTAAATCGAATTTATTTTTCCATTATTTCCGTTATGAGTCTACTGCATATATACATATATGTAGTAGACTCATAATGGAAAATGGCTAAGTCATGAATTGAACAGGCCCTTTTAACTCAGTGGTAGAGTAACGCCATGGTAAGGCGTAAGTCATCGGTTCAAATCCGATAAAGGGCTTTTTTCATGAAACTCGAGTCTTTGTCTTCGTTTTTCATCGGAGAATACAGATATTTTTGATAGTAAAAAAAGGCAAACACCATTGTAATATTTATAATATAAGTTGAACATTTAATCATTATTATACTGACTAATTGAACTTAGTGGGTGGGGTGTTCTACCCTGTAGTGACATAATAGTCCTCTTTATATCTTATTATTATTTATTTAAATATTCCAGGAGACGTAACATAAATATTCTAGATATCCAACCCCTATTTATTAATCACAAACCAAAATATTCCTACTTCCCTATTGTTCCTACCAAACCTACCATAAAAATGGTAACTAAAAAAAAAGTAAGTGGACCTGACCCATTGAATCATGACTATATTGGCTATTCTGATATTTAAATTCGATATATATTAAATTGTAGAAAGCGGGTTTTTTATTTCCTTTTTTAGTTTCTTAGATCACAAAAGACAAGAATTTTTCGATATTTATGATTTGATTTTCTTGTTAATGGACGCTCTATAGGAATAAATAGCTATTCTTTTCCGATACATATAATATATTCTTTTCCGATACATAATATATATATATAATATATTTCGAAAATCCATTTTTCAATATCTTTCCTTGATTTCAAAATCTGATTCCAATATTGTTTTGTTGTTTTGTTTCAGCAATGCAATAGAGAACGAACGCGAGAAAGGGGCTTTCAGTTCCAGTTTATCATTATTTCATTTAATATTTAATTTAGGGGCAGGGAAAAAAGGAATTTTCCTTTTTTTTTTGACTCGTTAAAAGATATACTCTGGAATATGAGTCAGAGGACAATTCAGGGTTCAAATGGTTATATAGTAAAGACTAGTCGAATTGAACTCATGGATTTACCTAGGTCGGTTTATCAACCAATAGAAAATAAAAAAGAAGAATTCTT